GGAAAAAGGGGTAAAGTAACTTGATGTTGATTGTTCTCTAAATAGAACGTTTCTTCTTCTACATGTAGAAAAGGAATAAATAAATTAATCAAATTCCGGGAGGCTTCGTGAAGTGCTTCTTTAGGAGTTAAACTTCCATTTGTCCATATTTCTAGAAAAAGAATCTCTTGTTTTTCATTCCCATTCCCATAAGAATGAATACTATGATTCGCGTTTTGAACAGGCATGAATACAGCATCTATAGGATAACTTCTGTCTTCAAAGTTATTTGACATTTTTAGACTATATCCGCGATTCCTCTCGATTTTTAATCCAATACACAAATCTATTGGTTCCGTTAAAGTAGCTATATGCTGTGTATTATCAATGATTTCCACAGAGGGCGGTAAAATGATGTCTCGAGCAGTTATATATCCGGGACCTTGGACACAAATAAGCGCGTTGCGCATTCCATATAGATTGCTTCTTAATACAATCTCGTTCAAATTCATTAAAATTTCATGTACTGATTCTTGAATACCTACTATGTTAGAATAGTCATGTGGTATGTTCTCAGATTTTGCACGTGTAATACATGTTCCTTCTATTTCACCAAGTAAAGCTCTTCGCATCGCAATGCCTATTGTGTCGGCTTGGCCTTTCATAAGTGGAGATAGAATAAAGCGTCCATAATAAAGACGCTTACTATCTCTTCTTGATTCAACACACTTCCACTGTAGTGTCCGAGTAGATACTTTGACTTTCTCTCGAACCATAGTAATTTTATTTGATCAAATCATTGAATCGTTTATTTCTCTTGAAACCCTTTCAGCCTTTATTTATAGTTCTATACACGTCTTTTTTTAGGGGGTCTACACCCATTATGTGGCATAGGGGTTACATCTCGTACGAAACTTAAAAGTATACCGCTTCTACGAATAGCTCGTAATGCTGCATCTCTTCCCAGTCCAGGGCCTTTTATCCTTACTTCAGCTCGTTGCATACCTTGATCCACTACTGCTCGAATAGCATTTCCTGCTGCGGTTTGGGCAGCAAAAGGTGTTCCTCTTCTTGTACCCCTGAATCCACAAGTACCCGCGGAGGACCAAGAAATCACCCGACCCCGTACATCTGTAACGGTCACAATGGTATTGTTGAAACTTGCTTGAACATGAATAACTCCCTTTGGTATTCTACGTACATTTTTACGTGAACCACTACGTGTATTTTTACGTGAACCAATTCTTAATATAGGTTTTGCCATATTTTTTCATTTCACAAGAAATATATGGATATATCCATTTCATGTCAAAACGGACCTTTTTTTTTCCAGCTCCCTGGAAGTGCTTTTCCTTTACTTTATTTCCTTTAGTAAGATTATCCTTGTCTTTGTTTATGCCTCGGGTTGGAACAAATTACTATAATTCGTCCCCGCCTACGGATTAGTCGACACTTTTCACAAATTTTACGAACGGAAGCCCTTATTTTCATAGTTGTTATTCCTTAATTCTTTGAATATATTTATTGTTGGACGAAAAAAGGTTTCTTGATATTTTTGAATCTTGAATTGTATCTTCGTGAAAGGAATGGTGAAATTGAAAAAACCATTTACTCATTTGAATCCTTGTTAGGGAGCCTAGAAAATGGCTGTCCCCTGATTAACTTAATACCTAAGAACTTACTAAAATTTTTACTTTTTTCTCCTATAGGTATACCTATACAAAAATATGTCGAATCCTTTCAGAAGCATGACCTAAAATCAAACAAATCTTTAGTATCTAAAAAAATCGAGCCATGCCGTTCGGAAGTGATTCAGAACGAATTCATTAATTCATTTTTTTCTTTAATTTAAGTCGAGGTAAAACATCCGAAACTTTTTTAGCAGGGGATGGTATTACACAACCCCCCTTTTTCACAAATCGTAAGTTCCGGATATCCAATTTTTATATTTTTATATTAGAAGGATTACCATATATAACACAAAATTTCTCCGCCGATTCTTTTTAGTCGAGCTTCTCGGTCTGTCATTATACCTTGAGAAGTTGAAAGGATTACAATTCCTATTCCGCCTAAAATTCGTGGAATTCGTTGAGAGTTAGAATAGATTCGTAGACCCGGCCGACTTATTCTCTTTAAATTTAAAATCGTTTTATAGGATTCTTTCTTATTTCGTCTATGTCTTAGGGTTAAAATTAAAAAATATTGGTTGTTTTCGCGATGTTTCCTTACGTTTTCGATAAAACCCTCGCGTAAAAGTATTTTAACAATGCTTTCGGTGATGTTAGTCGATCCTATCCGAACCGTTCCTTTTCTATTCATGTCAGCATTTCGTATAGAGGTTATTATATCAGCAATAGTGTCTTTCCCCATGATAAGTTAAAATTCCTTATTGTTCTATAAATTTTGATATAATCAACATGTTCTTTTTCTTTTATTTATATATAGATATAGACGAATTATATATTAATATATGAATTTAATTATTAATATTTTATTATTAAGGGTATATGCGTGATACACAATCTATTAATTCATTTTATTTCAATACCATTTTTTTAATCCTATACTAACTATCGATACTTAGGTCTTATAATACCTCAGGAGCTAATGAAACAATTTTAGTAAAGTTTAATTGTCTCAATTCCCGTGGGATCGCCCCAAAAACTCGAGTTCCTTTTGGATTTCCTTCTTGATCAATGACAACTGCGGCATTGTCATCATATCGTATTATCGTCCCATTGTTACGTTTGAGTTCTTTACAAGTACGTACAATTACAGCTCTGATCACTTCTGATCTTTCTAGAGGAGTATTTGGTATTGCTTCCTTGATTACAGCAACAATAACGTCACCAATATGAGCATATCGGCGATTACTAGCTCCTATTATTCGAATACACATCAATTCTCGAGCCCCGCTGTTGTCTGCTACATTCAAATAGGTTTGTGGTTGAATCATATCATTTTTTTTATCTCTTCTTTTAATGCAAAGGACTAAGTAAAAAAATATTATTTGTCAAAAAAAGAAAACTGCTAATCTTTTTATCCTTAAATGTTATTTAGCTTTTTCATTCTATATTCCTAATTCAGAAATAATGAATTGGGTTTTTATAGGCATTTTTGATGCCGCTATTGAAATAGCTTTTCTGGCTATATTTTCGGGTACACCACCCATTTCATAAAGGATTTTACCTGGTTTAACCACAGCTACCCAATACTCCGGGGATCCTTTCCCAGAACCCATACGCGTTTCCGCAGGTCTTACTGTAACTGGTTTGTCTGGAAATATACGTACCCAAATTTTTCCACCACGTCGTACATTTCGTGTCATTGCTCGCCGCCCTGCTTCTATTTGTCTAGATGTGATCCAAGCGGGTTCAAGTGTTTGAAGAGCATAGCTACCAAAACAAATACGATTACCACGAGAAGATATTCCTTTTAGTCTTCCTCGATGTTGTTTACGAAATCTGGTTCTTTTTGGGTTATAGTTGATGGTTTTTTTTTTAATTAGAAATTCCATCTCTACTACAGAACTGAACGTGAGAGTTTCTTCTCATCCAGCTCCTCGCGAATAAAAGGACTAAAAAAGCTTGTATTTAAGATATAGATGTAGTTAATGATTAATTCTATTAATCATGGTATTTTTTGAAATTTCATCCGATCTCTTCTAAATTTTTGTATGTCTTTTTCGGAATGGAATCCAAGATGAATTCTATTTATTTAAAAATAACGTAATATCATCATCTCGAATGTCGTTTTTGTTAGAGTTAGAATATTCTAACAAATCCTTATTTTCTTTTATCTTGTTAATTTTTTTTTTATTTTATTACTTTTTTTTTTCAAATAAAAAAATTTCGCTGACGAATATTTACTCTTTCAATATCTATTTAAGTTTGATGTTTATCCCACGAGGTCTCAGAATAAAAATCAGAATAGATAATAAAGTTTCTGGTTTATTCCGCCATCCTGTCCAATGAATTACTAAGATTTGTTTTTCAAGAGAATCCTCTATATTCATGGGTTCCGTCGTTCCCATCGCTTCTTGATTAATCATTAGGCCCGAATTCTACAATGGAGCTCTTACATGAAATTTTGAATTTCATTTTTAAATTTGTTTTTGAGTCAATTTTCTCAGTTTTTATTGGCTCAAGGCTCTTAATTTTTGGTTTTCGGAACAGATTTATCTAATTATTATGAATGAATCTGTATTGATGCTTTATTACATTGCTTTTCTTACAGTGACCTCATAGACTTTCCAAATTGGAATCATATATCATTAATAGTCAATTTTTTCTCTCTTTCTTTCATCCTTCCATTTATCTGCATACTTTTCGATTACCTTTCATAACTTACTAATAATATTTCTTTATTCTTTTTTTTTTTTTATTCAGTTGCTACAATGATATGATCAGTCTATCATATCTTGACTGATTTTTTTGGATCCAGATAATGCGAAGCAATGAGTTGCTTAGGTTATTTATTAATGCTATAGTTATTAGTTGCTGTTATTAGGTAAGGTCTTTTTTCTTTTTTTTTTTTTATCTTAATCTAATGGAATCCTAAACCAACGAGTCACACACTAAGCATAGCAATTATATCAAAGGAGTTTTGATGGAAATTTTTATTCAACCTTATAGAATTGCTGATTTTATTCGTAAACACAAAAAAGAAGACTACAATTTTTTTTTTTTTCTGTCTGTATAGTGTTATATTACATAGTTTTAGTTTTTTAGCGTTGGATAAAATGTAAAGAAAAATAACGTTTTTTTATGCTTCGTCTACGAATATCCAAATTTTTATTCCTAAGACTCCATAAATAGTTCGAACTGTATAGGAACAATAATCAATTTTAGCTTCAATTGTTTGTAAAGGAACTCTGCCTTCTCTGATCCATTCAACACGTGCAATTTCTTTTCCGTCGATACGTCCTGCAATTTGTACTTGAATTCCTTTTGTATTCGCCTGTTCAGTTAATTCAATAGCTTTTTTCATTGCTTTTCGAAAAGAAACGCGATTTTTTAATT